GACATTTCTTATTGGCTGTCTTGTGTTTCTAATAAGTTGTTTAATAGTTGGCATGTCGTATATATAGATATAATAGTTTGGTTTAGATCAATCTTAACCTGATGATTGATGATTATGAATTATTTCTATTCAATATCAAATCACGAAAATTTCGAATTATGGTTTGAAATGGAATAATGGATTGATTGAAATTACACGGAATCCCCAGTATTTTTCTTTTCAACCGCTACAATATCAACAATGCCATGAGCTTGGGCTTCTGTTGCTGACATAAAAACATCTCTTTCCATATCTTCGGATATAACCCATAAAGGATTGCCCGTTCTTTGTACATAAACCTTTGTAAGGGTTTCGCGAAGTTTCAGTAGTTCTTCCGCTTCCAGGATAAATTCTCCTACTTGTGCCTCATAAAAAGAACTCGCAGGTTGGTGAATCATAACCCTGATAATATTGATATAACATCATACATGAACAGTTCTTCTATCTCGCACGATTGGGCTAAAGTAAGGGATAAAAAAAGAAGAAGAAAAAAAAAGAGAATTGAACAACCGTACAGGCATATTTTGTTCATTGCATACGGCTCCGCAATGGAATTGAATTTTTCCTCCTTTCTATTCTATCGAAGAAATCGGATCCTTCCGATCCAAATCGTTGAATGATCCATTTACCAACCTTCCTTTCGTATAGTAGGAAAAAAATACTATGATGGTTCTGTTGCTTTCCATATTTATTTCGTCTTTGATTTAGCAATTCCAAAGTTTCTTTTTGATACGATCAAAATAAGTAAAAGTGATCTTTTTCTCATTTTAGGACTCTACATAAATAGAAGTAACGAGGCTTTTAGTGTGGAAGAAAAAGGGGTTTGTGACGCTGAAATGTACTCCCGACACATAAGATAAAATCGGAAATAACTTTTGTTTCATACTACTATTTCGATACAAAATCTCATGTTAGGAAAAAATAATGGATTATTCATATCGAATTCGAAGTGCCATGCTATTATTACTTATTATTTATATTCGATATGGCGAAGGCATAGTCTTATTCTTTTTTTTTTCAAATAAAAACTTCATTGGCGCCAAGCGTGAGGGAATGCTAGACGTTTGGTAATTTCTCCTCCGACCAGAATGAAAGATCCCATTGAAGCGGCTAATCCCAGGCATATTGTATGTATATCGGGTGACACAAATTGCATAGTATCATAAATGGCTATTCCTGGTATTACCCATCCGCCGGGAGAGTTTATAAACAAATAAAGATCCTTAGTATCATCTTCTATACTGAGATATACCATGAGACCAACAAGTTGATTCGAGATTTCACTATCAACCTCTTGCCCTAAAAAAAGTAATCTTTCTCGATGAAGTCGGTTGATTAGGACAAAACAAAATAGTATCCCTTACGAACCGTACGTGCACCTTTGGATGCATACGGTTCAAAAATAAAATTGCAAAATAAAGAATCAATGTGTCGATTCCATTCCTATCTCTTTTTTTTTTGTAACAGATTTCTGTTTTTCTAATGAAGGAGTTTTTCTTCTATCTTTTCAAAAAACATGAGTTTTGGCCCTTCCCTTAAAAAAAGGAATTTACTGAACTTATTGAACTAACCTTTCATTGATGTATCGTTTCGTCGAGATTCAAATCACGATGTCATTTTCTTGTTCCTGAATGGGTCCTTTCAATTCTTTTAGGTTCATGTTCTGCTCCGGGGAAAGATCTGTCCGAATTCTATTTGCACATATAGGGCAAATGATCTCAGTACCGCCTCTTTTTGCTATGACTTTTTTTTTTCAATTTGTTTCATGCCTTCCCCCAAACTATTCAGTGGGCTCATTATACTGGTTAGCAGGGCAGTTTCAGATTGCCCCTAAAATAAGTATAAGAATCGTCTATGATACAAGTGGTAATCGTACATATATTACTATTACCAATTTGGTATTTTCTGAACGGAGCCTGGATACTTTATTAGTCCAAGTCAACCATAAATTCTTCTAATTGATAATAGTGATCCTCAATATAAATTGATCTAATTTCACTTCACGCTCCGAATGATTGATGGTTCAATCAATACAATATTTCAATTTAATTTCTTGGGCGAAAGGTAGGATATCTCGATCGGGGGAGAAAACGGGGAAATCCCGTATGACCCAATATGTTTGACAAGTCGCACTATACGTCAACCCAAACTGCATCTTCCTCTCCAGGACTCCGAAAAGGTACTTTTGGAACACCAATGGGCATTAAATTTAAGAAACAAATTAAGTACTATACTTCACTTTAATATGGAAACGTAAGAATGGGTTTATTGTATTCATCATTTTTTTTTTTTTTTTCTGTTTATTCTCTTTTATACATAGATTGAAGGTTGATATGGGAAGACAAAATAAATACAAATTTTAACGAACGGGTCCGCCGATCGTTCGAATAATGAATTAAGTATCTGTGCATTCCTTCCCCTAAAATGGGGCCAATCCTCCCATTGCGTATTGGTACTTATCGAGTATAGAATAGATCTGTTTCTCTTTGTTCTTACGAACATAATTCCTCCATTATTTTCAACGGAATAGAATAAATAGTAACCCTTTCTCATACGGAATCCGCTGAAAAGGTTAGGTACATAGTATAAGTTTCAATGCGATAAAGTTACATAGTAACCATTTTTCTTTACTAAAGGGGTATTTCCATGGGTTTGCCTTGGTATCGTGTTCATACTGTTGTATTGAATGATCCCGGTCGATTGCTTTCTGTCCATATAATGCATACAGCTCTAGTTTCTGGTTGGGCTGGTTCGATGGCTTTATACGAATTGGCGGTTTTTGATCCCTCTGACCCTGTTCTTGATCCAATGTGGAGACAGGGGATGTTCGTTATACCCTTCATGACTCGTTTAGGAATAACCAATTCGTGGGGTGGTTGGAGTATTTCAGGAGGAACTATAACGAATCCGGGTATTTGGAGTTATGAAGGCGTGGCAGGGGCACATATTGTGTTTTCCGGCTTGTGTTTCTTGGCAGCCATCTGGCATTGGGTATATTGGGATCTAGAAATATTCTGTGATGAACGTACGGGAAAACCTTCTTTGGATTTGCCCAAGATCTTTGGAATTCATTTATTTCTCTCAGGAGTAGCTTGTTTTGGCTTTGGCGCATTTCATGTAACAGGCTTATATGGTCCTGGAATATGGGTATCCGATCCTTATGGACTAACTGGAAAAGTACAATCTGTAAATCCGGCGTGGGGCGCGGAGGGTTTTGATCCTTTTGTTCCGGGAGGAATAGCCTCTCATCATATTGCAGCGGGTACATTAGGCATATTAGCGGGCCTATTCCATCTTAGTGTCCGTCCGCCTCAACGCCTATATAAAGGATTACGCATGGGCAATATTGAAACCGTACTTTCTAGTAGTATTGCTGCTGTTTTTTTTGCAGCTTTCGTTGTTGCTGGAACTATGTGGTATGGTTCAGCAACTACCCCAATAGAGTTATTTGGTCCTACTCGTTATCAGTGGGATCAGGGATACTTCCAGCAAGAAATATATAGAAGAGTTGGCGCCGGACTAGCCGAAAATCTGAGTTTAGCGGAAGCTTGGTCTAAAATTCCTGAAAAATTAGCTTTTTATGATTACATTGGTAATAATCCGGCAAAAGGGGGCTTATTCAGAGCAGGATCAATGGACAGCGGAGATGGAATAGCTGTTGGGTGGTTAGGTCACCCCGTCTTTAGAGATAAAGAAGGTCGCGAGCTTTTTGTACGCCGTATGCCTACTTTTTTTGAAACATTCCCGGTAGTTTTGGTAGATGGAGACGGAATTGTGAGGGCCGATGTCCCTTTTAGAAGAGCAGAATCCAAGTATAGTGTTGAACAAGTAGGTGTAACCGTTGAGTTCTATGGTGGCGAACTCAATGGAGTCAGTTATAGTGATCCTGCTACCGTGAAAAAATATGCTAGACGTGCTCAATTAGGTGAAATTTTTGAATTAGACCGGGCTACTTTGAAATCCGATGGTGTTTTTCGTAGCAGTCCAAGAGGTTGGTTCACTTTTGGGCATGCTACGTTTGCTTTGCTCTTCTTTTTCGGACATATTTGGCATGGTGCTAGAACCTTGTTCAGAGATGTTTTTGCCGGTATTGATCCCGATTTGGATGCTCAAGTGGAATTTGGAGCATTCCAAAAACTTGGAGATCCAACTACAAGGAAACAGGTAGTCTGATACAAGATCACTACGGTATCTTTCGACTCTTTTTTTTTTTTTTAATTGAATAGGGTAAGGTACCTAAAAAATCTTGGCTCGAATCACCCACTTTTCTTTATTTCCCATTTTTTATATGGTATGTTAAATAATCCAAAACGAATAGGTGTGGAAGCTATAATTGTAAACCACGATCGAATCTATGGAAGCATTGGTTTATACATTCCTTTTAGTTTCAACTTTAGGGATCATTTTTTTCGCTATCTTTTTTCGAGAACCACCTAGGGTTCCTACTAAAAAATGAAATGATTTTTCATTATCTTAACTGATGTTGAAGTAATGAGTCGACCCTGTTGGTCCGCTCATTACTTCAATTAGTTTAGTCCCCGTGTTCTTCGAATGGATCTCTTAATTGTTGAGAGGGTTGCCCAAAAGCGGTATATAAGGCGTACCCCGTAAAGCTTACAAGTAAACCAGATATGGAGATGGCGACTAGGGTTGCTGTTTCCATTTTTAGAGAATTTCAAGATCACAATGGATCTACGATAAGATCGTTTATTTACAACTACAACGGAATGGTATACAAAGTCAACAGATCTCAACCAATAATTAAATAGGATTTATGGCTACACAAACCGTTGAGGGTAGTTCTAGATCTAGACCAAGACAAACTAACGTAGGGGGTTTATTGAAACCATTGAATTCAGAATATGGTAAAGTAGCCCCAGGCTGGGGGACTACACCACTTATGGGAATTGCAATGGCTCTATTTGCGATATTCCTATCTATTATTTTGGAAATTTATAATT